TATGAAATCCAACCCTGGAAATACAGGATCCCCATTTTTTTTACTACCCGAAGCTTTGATACATTTCGAAATCGAGAGATGTCCACCGGGGGAGGCTCTATCAGACAACAATTAGCCAATCTAGATTTACGAATTATTATAGATTCTTCATTGGTAGAATGGAAAGAATTGGAGGAAGAGGAACCCACAGGGAATGAATGGGAAGATCGGAAAGTTGGAAGAAGAAAAGATTTTTTGCTTAGACGCATGGAATTGGCTAAGCATTTTATTCGAACAAATATAGAACCAAAATGGATGGTTTTGTGTCTATTACCAGTTCTTCCTCCTGAGTTGAGACCAATCTATCATATAGATGAGGATAAACTAGTGACCTCGGATATTAATGAAATCTATAGAAGAATTATCTATCGGAATAATACTCTTACAGATCTATTAACAACAAGTATAGCTACGCCAGAAGAATTAATAATATCTCAGGAAAAATTGCTACAAGAAGCCGTGGATGCACTTCTTGATAATGGAATTTGTGGACAACCAATGAGGGATGATCATAATAGAGTTTACAAGTCGCTTTCAGATGTAATTGAAGGCAAAGAAGGAAGAGTTCGCGAGACTCTGCTTGGTAAACGGGTCGATTATTCAGGACGGTCAGTCATTGTCGTCGGCCCTTCACTTTCATTACATCGATGTGGATTGCCTCGGGAAATAGCAATAGAACTTTTCCAGGCATTTGTAATTCGCGACCTAATTAGAAAACATCTTGCTTCGAACATCGGAGTTGCTAAGAGTCAAATTCGGAAAAAAAAACCGATTGTATGGGAAATACTTCAGGAAATTCTGGATGACCATCCTGTATTGTTGAATAGAGCGCCTACTCTGCATAGATTAGGCATACAGGCATTCCTCCCTATTTTAGTGGAGGGGCGTGCTATTTGTTTACATCCATTAGTTTGTAAGGGCTTCAATGCAGACTTTGACGGGGATCAAATGGCTGTTCATGTGCCTTTATCTTTGGAAGCTCAAGCAGAGGCACGTTTACTTATGTTTTCTCATATGAATCTTTTGTCTCCAACTATTGGAGATCCCATTTCTGCACCAACTCAAGATATGCTTAGTGGACTCTATGTCTTAACGAGTGGAAATCGTCGGGGTATTTGTGTAAATAGGTATAATCCATGTAATCGCAGAAACTATCAAAATGAAGATAATAAGTATACAAAAATAAAAGAACCCTTTTTTTGTAATGCCTATGATGCAATTGGAGCTTATCGGCAAAAACGAATCAATTTAGGTAGTCCTTTGTGGCTGCGGTGGCGACTAGATCAACGCGTTATTGCTGCAAGAGAAACTCCCATCGAAATTCACTATGAATCTTTGGGGACCTATTATGAGATTTATGGACACTATCTAATAGTAAGAAGTATAAAAAAAGAAATTCTTTATATATATATTCGAACCACTCTTGGTCATATTTCTCTTTATCGAGAAATAGAAGAAGCCATACAAGGGTTTTGGCAGGGCTGTTGTAATTCTATGCTACCAGCGGGAATTCGAGTCTCACCGGGTTAACTAGGACTAGAATTGCGGAATTTCTACGTGAATCAAGATCTATAAAAGGAAGTTTTCCAATCACTGACTCAAACCCATTGTCAAATTCTACTCAGCGCAATATGGAGGTACTGATGGCAGAACGACCCACTCAGGTCTTTCACAATAAAGTGATAGACGGAACTGCCATGAAACGACTTATTAGTCGATTTATTGATCACTATGGAATAGGATATACATCACATATCCTGGATCAAGTAAAGACTCTGGGTTTCCGACAAGCTACCGCCGCATCCATTTCATTAGGAATTGATGATCTTTTAACAATACCTTCTAAAAGATGGCTAGTTCAAGACGCTGAACAACAAAGTTTTATTTTGGAAAAACACCATCATTATGGGAATGTACACGCGGTAGAAAAATTACGTCAATCGATCGAGATCTGGTATGCCACAAGTGAATATTTGCGACAAGAAATGAATCCTAATTTTCGGATGACCGATCCTTTTAATCCAGTGCATATAATGTCTTTTTCGGGAGCCAGAGGAAATGCCTCTCAGGTACATCAATTAGTAGGTATGAGAGGATTAATGTCGGATCCCCAAGGACAAATGATTGATTTACCCATTCAAAGCAATTTACGTGAAGGACTCTCTTTAACAGAATATATTATTTCTTGCTACGGAGCCCGTAAAGGAGTTGTGGATACCGCTATTCGAACATCAGATGCAGGATATCTCACGCGCAGACTTGTTGAAGTAGTTCAACACATTGTTGTACGTCGAACAGATTGTGGCACCGTCCGAGGTATTTCTGTAAGTCCTCGAAATGGAATGATGGCGGACAGGATTTTTATCCAAACATTAATTGGGCGTGTATTAGCAGATCATATATATATAGGTTCGCGATGCATTGCTACTAGAAATCAAGATATTGGGGTTGGGCTTGTCAATAGATTCATAACTTTTAGAGCACAACCCATCTCTATTCGAACCCCCTTTACTTGTAGGAGTACATCTTGGATTTGTCAATTATGTTATGGCCGGAGTCCAGCTCATGATGACCTGGTCGAATTGGGAGAAGCTGTAGGTATTATTGCAGGTCAATCGATTGGAGAACCGGGCACTCAATTAACATTAAGAACTTTTCATACCGGCGGGGTATTCACAGGGGGTACTGCAGAACACGTGCGAGCCCCTTCTAATGGAAAAATAAAATTCAATGAGGATTTGGTTCATCCGACACGTACACGTCATGGACATCCTGCTTTTCTATGTTCTAGAGACTTGTATGTAACTATTGAGAGTGAAGATATTATACACAATGTGTGTATTCCGCCCAAAAGTTTTCTCTTAGTTCAAAACGATCAATATGTAGAATCAGAACAAATCATTGCTGAGATTCGCGCGAGAACATCCACTTTGAATTTGAAAGAGAAGGTTCGAAAACATATTTATTCTGACTCAGAAGGTGAAATGCACTGGAATACCGATGTGTACCATGCACCTGAATTCACATATGGTAATATTCATCTCTTACCAAAAACAAGTCATTTATGGATATTATTAGGGGAGCCCTGGAAATCCAGTCTAGGCCCCTGTTCGATCCACAAGGATCAAGATCAAATGAACGCTTATTCTCTTTCTGTTAAGCGAAGATATATTTCTAACCCCTCAGTAACTAATAATCAAGTGAGACACAAATTTTTTAGTTCGTATTTTTCTGGTAAAAATCAAAAAGGAGATAGGATTCCTGATTATTCAGAACTTAATCGAATGACATGTATTGGTCGTTGTAATCTTAGATATCCGGCCATTCTCGAGGGGAATTCTTATTTATTGGCAAAGAGGCGAAGAAATAGAGTCATCATCCCACTCGAATCAATTCAAGAAGGCGAGAACCAACTAATACCTTCTTCAGGTATCTCAATTGAAATCCCCAGAAATGGTATTCTCCGTAGAAATAGTATTCTTGCTTATTTCGATGATCCTCGCTATATCAGAAAGAGCTCGGGACTTACTAAATATGAGACCAGAGAACTGAATTCAATCGTCAACGAAGAGGATTTGATTGAGTATCGAGGAGTCAAGGTATTTTGGCCAAAATACCAAAAGGAAGTCAATCCTTTTTTTTTTATTCCCGTGGAAGTCCACATTTTGTCCGAATCTTCTTCCATAATGGTACGGCACAATAGTATTATTGGGGTAGATACACAAATCACTTTAAATAGAAGAAGTCGGGTAGGCGGATTGGTCCGAGTGAAGAAAAAAGCAGAAAAAATTAAACTGATAATATTTTCTGGAGATATCCATTTTCCTGGAAAGACAAATAAGGCATTCCGATTGATACCACCAGGAGGGGGAAAACAAAATTCCAAAGAATACAAAAAATTAAAAAATTGGCTATATATCCAACGAATGAAACTTTCCAGGTATGAAAAAAAATATTTTGTTTTGGTTCAACCCGTAGTCCCATATAAAAAAACGGATGGTATAAATTTAGGAAGACTTTTCCCGCCGGATCTCTTGCAGGAAAGTGATAATCTACAACTTCGAGTTGTCAATTATATCCTTTATTACGACCCAATTCTTGAAATTTGGGACACAAGTATTCAATTAGTTCGGACTTGTTTAGTGTTGAATTGGGACCAAGACAAAAAGATTGAAAAGGCCTGTGCTTCCTTTGTTGAAATAAGGACAAATGGTTTGATTAGAGATTTTCTAAGAATCGACTTAGCAAAGTCACCTATTTCGTATACCGGAAAAAGGAACGATCTATCGGGTTCAGGATTGATCTCTGAGAATGGATCAGATCGCGCTAATGTCAATCCATTTTCTTCCATTTATTCCTATTCCAAGGCAAGGATTCAAGAATCCCTTAATCCAAATCAAGGAACTATTCATACGTTATTGAATCGAAATAAGGAATCTCAGTCTTTGATAATTTTGTCATCATCCAATTGTTCTCGAATAGGCCCATTCAACGATGTAAAATCTCCCAATATTATAAAAGAATTAATCAAAAAAGACCCCCTAATTCCAATTAGGAATTTGTTGGGCCCCTTAGGAACAGGCTTTCCAATTTCTAATTTTGATTTATTTTCCCATTTAATAACCCATAATCAGATCTTGGTAACTAACTATTTCCAACTTGATAATTTAAAACAGATTTTTCAAATACTTAAATATTATTTACTGGATGAAAATGGTAAAATTTATAATCCCTATTCCTGCAGTAACATCATTTTGAATCCATTAAATTTGAATTGGTATTTTCTCCATTACAATTATTGTGAAGAGACATCTACAATCGTTAGTCTTGGGCAGTTTCTTTGTGAAAATGTATGTATAGCCAAAAAAGGACCACATTTAAAATCGGGTCAAGTTCTAATTCTTCAAGTTGATTCTGTGGTAATACGATCGGCTAAGCCTTATTTGGCTACTCCAGGAGCA